ATTAATATATATAAAAAGTATCAAGGAGGTTTGTCAGTTTGATTAGAGAGTTCTAATCATAAAGATATTGGGACGTTGTATTTTTTGTTTGGTTTGTGATCAGGTATAATTGGAACAAGTTTGTCATTAATTATTCGGTTGGAGTTAGCAAAGCCTGGTTTATTATTGGGCAATGGTCAATTGTATAATTCTGTTATTACAGCTCATGCAATTTTAATAATTTTTTTTATGGTTATACCTAGTATAATTGGTGGGTTTGGAAATTGAATGTTGCCTTTAATGTTGGGGGCTCCGGATATAAGATTTCCTCGGTTAAATAATTTAAGTTTTTGGTTATTACCTACAGCTATGTTTTTAATTTTGGATTCATGTTTTGTAGATATGGGTTCTGGCACTAGGTGAACTATTTATCCACCCTTAAGAACGTTGGGGCATCCCGGGAGAAGTGTGGATTTGGCTATTTTTAGATTACATTGTGCTGGGTTAAGATCAATTTTGGGTGGTATCAATTTTATGTGTACTACTAAAAATTTACGTAGTAGTTCAATTTCATTGGAACATATAAGTTTATTTGTTTGAACGGTGTTTGTAACGGTATTTTTGTTGGTTTTATCTTTACCTGTTTTGGCGGGTGCTATTACTATGTTGTTGACTGATCGTAATTTAAATACTTCATTTTTTGATCCTAGAACAGGGGGTAATCCTTTGATTTATCAACATTTGTTTTGATTTTTTGGTCATCCCGAGGTATATATTTTAATTTTGCCTGCGTTCGGTATTATTAGTCAGTCTACTTTATATTTAACTGGGAAAAAAGAAGTATTTGGTTCATTGGGTATAGTTTATGCAATTTTAAGTATTGGTTTAATTGGTTGTGTTGTGTGGGCGCATCATATGTACACTGTGGGGATGGATTTGGATTCTCGTGCTTATTTTACTGCTGCTACGATAGTAATTGCTGTTCCAACTGGTGTAAAAGTATTTAGGTGGTTGGCTACATTATTTGGTATAAAAATAGTATTTCAACCATTGTTATTGTGAGTAATGGGGTTTATTTTTTTATTTACTATTGGAGGTTTAACTGGTGTAATTTTGTCAAATTCAAGTTTGGATATTATTTTACACGATACTTATTATGTTGTAAGACATTTTCATTATGTTTTAAGATTGGGTGCTGTTTTTGGTATTTTTACTGGTATTAGATTATGGTGAACTTTTATAACTGGTTATGTTTATAATAAACTGATAATATCAGTTGTTTTTATGTTAATATTTTTTGGTGTAAATTTAACTTTTTTTCCATTACATTTTGCGGGTTTACACGGTTTTCCACGTAAATATTTGGATTATCCGGATGTTTATTCAGTATGAAATGTTATATCTTCATACGGTTCTATAGTTAGGGTGTTTGCTTTATTTTTATTTTTGTATACTTTAATCAATTCATTTGGAACAAGTAAATTAATAATAACAGATTTTTTTGTTAACAGAAGACCGGAGTATAGAATAAGAAGATATGTTTTTGGTCACAGTTATCAATCGGAAATTTATTTTAGATGTTCGGTTATAAAATTATAAAATAAAAAATTCTTAGTATATGTGAAGTATATTTAATTGCAAATTAAAAGGTTAAGAGTTTTGTAAAATAATAAGATAGGATAAGTAAGTCTGTTAGGTTCATACCCTAAGGGTGTTTTCTCTTGTTAAAAAGTTTTAGTATAAGTTTTTAGTATAATCTATTGTCAATAGTTAGGTTAAAACTTTAGGTAAGTTCTTTAGTATAATCAGTATGTTTGATTTCCAATCAAGGGGTTTATAGAATTAATTGGTAATTATTTTCAAGGTTATAATTTAAATTTTTCAAATAGGTTGTTTTCAAGTTATATGGATTGATTTCATAGTTTTAATTGTAGGTTGTTGTTGGGTGTGTTAGTATTTGTAGTTTTATTGTTTTTATATTTGATAATAAATAATTATTATTTTAAAAGAAAAAAGATTGAATATCAATTTGGTGAGTTATTGTGTAGGGTGTTTCCTACGTTAATTTTATTAATGCAGATGATTCCTTCTTTAAGTTTATTATATTATTATGGTTTAATAAATTTGGATAGAAATTTAACTATTAAGGTTACAGGGCATCAATGATATTGAAGTTATGAGTTTAGTGATATTCCTGGTTTAGAATTTGATTCATATATAAAATCATTAGATCAGTTAAATTTAGGGGAGCCGCGTTTGTTAGAGGTTGATAATCGTTGTGTGGTTCCTTGTGACACTAATATTCGGTTTTGTATTACTTCAGCGGATGTAATTCATTCTTGAGCACTTCCTTCTATGTCTATTAAGTTGGATGCTATAAGTGGTATTTTAAGAACTTTGTGTTATAGTTTTCCTATAGTGGGTGTTTTTTATGGACAATGTTCAGAAATTTGTGGTGCTAATCATAGATTTATACCAATTGCTGTTGAAGTTACATTGTTAGATAATTTTAAGAGATGGTGTTATTTAAATATGGATTAAGCTATGTAGTTTAAATAAAATTTTTATTTGTGGTATAAGAGATTTAGTAGCTATAAGATTTAGTTTTTTATTTTTAGGTATTGCATATCATTTAAGGAAAAATTTATTATTATATAAAATATAGAATTAAAAGGTAGAAATTTTATTTTTTTTATTGTTTCATAATAAAAATTATAAATTTTAGGGTTGAAAAGTCGACTTTTAGGATATCTGTTTTGTTTGATATATTAGAAATTTATGTAAGATTGTTGGGGTTTAATAAAATGTAAAAGTTGAAGTATTTATAAGATTAGTTTTATAACTGTTTATGTAAGGGTTGTACTATGAGTTGTAATGTTTTATTTGTTATTAATGTGTATAATAATTGTATTGTTTTAAAATTAGTAGTTTAAAAAAATTTTTTTATTTAATTAAATATAATAAAATAACTAAATAATTAATCAAATGTTTATTAAAGACTTAGACTTTTTAATAAAGTTTGCTTCTGCCCAATGAAAAATTAAATGGCAGTCTTAGCGTGAGGACATTAAGGTAGCAAAATAATTTGTGCTTTTATTGAGTTCCAGTATGAATGAAGTTATTGGTTAATTATCTTTTTATTTTAAAATGAATTTTGAGTTAGTATAAAAAAATGTTGTTGTAATAATACAAAGATAAGTCTTCGGAAATTCTTTTTTAATGTTAAATAAATATATATTTAATGTTAAAAATTTTCTAGGGCAGAATTTTATATAATTAAGTATTCTAATATTAATGTTAAGAATTACTCCGGAGTTAACAGAAAATCATATCTAATCTAGTTCTTATAGTAAGATAAGTTTTACATCGATGTTGTATTTGAATTTTTTAAAAAAGGAGAAGATTTAATTTTTAAGACTGTTCTTCTTTTAATTAATTTAACGTGATATTAGTTTAATTCATTGTGAGATAGAATTGTTTATCTTGGTTGTTATTAATGGTTAGGTTTAATAGTACGAAAGGAAAATTAAAAAAAGTTTAAAACTTTTATAAAGAATTGTTATTCTTAATTTTAAATTTGTTATTTGTAGCGTTGTTTGCAGTGGTGTTGTTGTTGGCTTTATACGCAGGTAATTTTGTTATAAGGGTGAAAAAACACGAGTTGTTAAAGGTAGGTGCTTTTGAGAGTGGTTTTGTAAGTGTGGGTAAAATTCAAAATTCTTTTAGTATTCATTTTTTTGTTATAATATTAATGTTTGTAATTTTTGATTTAGAAATTGTTATGTTTTTAGGGTTATTAATTTCCGATATAAGGGCGTTTGTAAGTTTTATTATGTTAATATTATTTATTTTTGGTGGATTTTATATAGAATGATGATATGGAAAACTTGTATGAGTTGTGTAATTTGTTGTAAAATTAATATTATGGTTTATTTGATGTCTTTCAGATTTATAATTATGTTGATAATAATTTTGATGTTGCCGGTTATAAAATTAAGATTATTAATTTTGGAGTGAGATTTTTTATCTTTAAAGTTTAATTTTTATTTTAATAGAATTTTATTTTCTTTTATTTTGGGACTGGTTACTTTAAGGGTATTAGTTTTTAGTACATATTATTTGCATGGTGAGTTGAATTTTAATTATTATTATTTTGTATTGTTAATTTTTGTAGGAAGAATATTTATGTTAAATTATAGTAGAAGTATTTTCACCATATTATTAAGTTGAGATTTATTAGGAATTTCAAGGTTTTTTTTAGTATTGTTTTATAATAATTGGGATAGTAATTCTGGTGCTATAAATACTGCTTTAACAAATCGTATTGGGGATTTTTTTATTTTTAGGTTTTTTAGGGGCGTGTTATTTTATGGTTATTATTTTTTAAGGTTTGAAATGTTGTGTAGATCAATAGTTTTATTGTTGTTATTAACTTCTTTTACTAAAAGTGCCCAATTTCCATTTAGTAGGTGATTGCCAAAGGCTATAAGAGCACCTACACCTGTAAGATCATTGGTCCATAGAAGGACTTTGGTTACTGCAGGTTTGATTTTGTTAATAAATTTTAGTAAAGCTATGTTAAGGAATAATGTAATAATTGTAATTTTATTAATTGGGTTATTTACAATGTTTTTTTCAAGTGTGGCTGCTATGGTTGAGGAGGATATAAAAAAAGTAGTAGCTCTAAGAACTTTGTCTCAAATAGGGTTTTCAATAACTACATTAGGGCTGGGTATAAGGTTTGTGGCATTTATTCATTTGGTTAGACATGCTTTGTTTAAAAGTTGTTTGTTTATACAAGTAGGTTATATTATTCACAGTAATTACGGGCAGCAAGATGGGCGTGGTTACGGCAATAACGGTAATTTACCGCTTTTTATACAATTACAATTGTTAATTACGTTGTTTTGTTTGTGTGGGTTAGTATTTTCTAGAGGTATGGTGAGAAAAGATATAATTTTAGAATTGTTTTTTATAAACAATTATAAAATAATATTAAGTTTAATATTTTTTGTGTCAATTTTCTTAACTTTTGGGTATAGGTATCGCTTGTGAAAAAGTTTTTTTTTAAGATTCAGCAAAGTTGTTAGGGTGTATAGTACTACTTTAGTTATAAATTTTTTAAGTTTAGCTTTAATTGTTTTTTCAATTGTATTTTTATGGTGGTTAAATTATAATATGTTGGTAGTTCCGGGTTTTTTTTTATATATAGATTTTTATGTACCATTATTGTATTTATTATTAATTATTTTATTTAGATATTTAATATTTAAACTGTTAATTAAGGAGTTTATTTATAAGTTTTTAGTAGATTATTTGGCAAAAAATGTAATTTACAAGGTAAAAAATTTAAAGTTTATGGATAATAACTTAAATAAATTTGGTTATATAGGCTTTAATTTTTTGGGAATTTTTGGAACTTTATTTACTGGTTATTTAAGAGCTTTTAAATATAATAATTTAATTATTTTAATATTTTTTTTATTTTTGTTTTTATAAATTTATTGTAGTTAAAGTTTAATTAAAGGGGGACTTTAATTTAAGTTAAAATATGTAATTTGCATTTACAAAATTTAAGTTCTAATTATTAAAAATAAAAGTATATTATATAATATATATAAATATATTATATTTATAAATATAATATAATAAATAAAAATGAAATCAATTGATTTCAATTTAAATATAAAAAATAAAACACAGTTGAATAATTAATGATTAGAATACGAATGATTAGAATGAAGTATTCTTATAATATTAATGGCTGTGTTTTATCTTTTTATATACGAGTATAAATTATATTAGATAATATATTTATAAATATATTAATTAATATATATATGTAAAATAATTATATTAACAAATTAATATATTATATAATATATATAATTTGTTTTAGGTAGTTTGTTACAGCGTGTAGTTTAATTAAAATATAATATTTGGGTTATTAAGATTAATCGTTGATTTTTTTTAGTTAGTTTAGCAGAAGAGGTTATTAAATTGTTTAAGGTGTAAAATAAACTTTTAGTTTAATTAGAATTTTTCATTTACACTGAAAGGGTTAAAAGTTTTATTTTTATGTTTTTTTTAACGGTGTCGTTGTTAAGGGGGGTGGCAAGATACATAAATATGGATCCTATAAAAAGAAGTTTTTTTTTAATTTTAAGGATGTTAATATGTATACCGATATTGTCTTTTAGGGGTTATATTTGGTTTTCTTATTTTATTTGTTTATTGTTTTTGAGAGGTATTTTTGTAATTTTAGTGTATTTTTCAAGGTTGTCAAAGATTAATTTGGTTAAAAGTTATTTAGTGGTGTTGTGTTTGATTTTAAGTTTTTTTATTATTAGGATCCCTTATAACAATATGTTAAGTAATGTTAGGTTAAATGTATTTTATTATAGTATTTTTTGATTTTTAATTTTTTTTATTTTAATAGTTTTATTGTTTTTTATAAATTTTACAAGATATTTTTTAAATTTTTCGGGGGCACTGCGAAAAGTTTAGTTTAAGGCGTATAAAAATTATTTTTATATTTATTAGATTGTTTATGTTGTTTTTTAAGTGGCACCGGTTTATTTTTATTTTAATTGCTTTAGAGTTTTTGATAATAAGTTTATTTATGAAGTTTATAGGTTTATTAACTGAAATAATGTTTTTTTATTTTATGTGTTTTTCTGTTATTTCAAGAATTTTGGGGATAATTGTTATAGTGGGGGGTATAAAGTTTTATGGTAGTGATCAGTGTATTTATTAGGTTAGTGGGTTAAAAGTTAGGTTAAAGGTGGTTATAGATTTAAGTTAAGTTTAAACTATTAATTTTCAAAATTAAAAATGTTAATCTATATATTTTTTATTAATAGAATTTTGTTAAAGTGGAGGCTTTAGTATAATAAAGTATAATTTATTTTCAATAAATAGGTATAATAAGTCTTATTGTAAAGATTGCTTTTATAGATTTAAGATTTGATTATGGTTTAAGAATTGTTAAAATAGTATTATTTAAGTTTAATTTATAAAGTGGGCAATAAATATTTACCCCGGTAATTAATTGTTTGTATAATACTTGTTCCAGAATAATCGGCTAGGCTTGTTAAAATTTAAACTTTATTTAGTTTTAATTATAATTTTATTAAAGTAAGATTTAATGGATCATAGGTTAAATTTTGATTTTTAAAAATTTAAGGTTATAATTTTAAAATTTGGTAAACGAATTAGATTAGTACCTAATTAGACAAAATTTAAAAGAGCAGAAGTAAAGTTGGATTTAAACTGAAAGAATATTGGCAGATTTTCTAAATTATCTTTGGAGGTTGAGTAATAATTGAGAACCCTCATTAACTACTCTTAAGTTAGTCTCATGTATGATCGTTTATTTTATACTTAAGGTATATAATAAAAAATTTTTATTTATAAAAATAGATATATATTTGGTTTATGTAGGAGTAAAATTTGACCTACAATAATGTAAATTTGTGGATTCAAATTGGTGACAATTTGATGAAAATGTAAAAGACAGTAAAAAAGTTTTAATGATTTTTTGAAGAGTATTTAGATGTGGTACAAATCATCCATCAATTGCCTAAAGGGGAGTAAGTTGTAGTAAAGTAGATTTAGGGGAACCTTAATCTAGTAATAAAACTATTTATTGTTTTGTTTTGAAAACAAAATTGAAGATTATCTTGTAGTTTTAAGAGTTAGTTTAAGATTTAGAATTATTGACTGTTAATCAAGAGGTTTACTCTTAAGTATAAGAAGAATATAGTTTAATTAAAAATATTAGATTGTAAATCTAAAGTTTTAATTCTTGTTGATTTTAAACTTTTTAATGATTATTTTGATAATGGTGTTTATTTTGCAGGCTATTGCTTTTATTACGCTTTACGAGCGTCATTTGTTAGGTAGAAGACAAAATCGTTTAGGTCCTACAAAGGTAAGGTTTATAGGGGTTTTACAGGCTTTATTGGATGGTGTAAAGCTGTTAAAAAAGGAGCAAATAACACCACTTAATTCATCGGATTTGTCATTTTTATTGGTTCCGGGTATTTCATTTGTAGTAATATATTTGGAATGGTATGTTTTACCGTATTTTTTTGATTTTTTAAGTTTTGAGTATTCATTGTTATTTTTTTTATGTTTAATTGGGTTTTCGGTATATACAACTTTAATTAGAGGTATTGTAAGTAAGTCAAAGTATGGTATTGTGGGTGCGTTGCGTGCAAGAAGGCAGAGGGTGTCTTATGAAATTGCATTTTCTTTGTATTTGTTGGCTGTTATAATTCATTATAGTATGTTTAGATTTGTTAGAGATTTTACTCTTAGATTATTAATTATTTATTTACCTTTTTTGGTGATAATTATTGCGGAGTTAAATCGTGCACCATTTGATTTTGCGGAGGGTGAGAGTGAGTTAGTTAGGGGGTATAATGTTGAATATGCGAGTGTTGCGTTTGTTTTGCTGTTTTTAAGTGAGTACGGAAGTTTAATTTTTTTTAGGGTTATAACTTCTATGTTATTTTTTAAATTTTCGATGGTAGTTAGATTTATAATGTTTTCTATTATTGTATTTATTCGTAGTTCTTATCCACGTTTCCGTTATGATAAGATAATAACTATATTTTGATTTAAGTTTTTGCCAATTTCATTAATTTTTTTATTTTATTTTTTTGTTTTGTTTGTTTAGAATTAATCAAGTATTTTTTTTAGATGTTTTTATGTTTGTGTTTTTTTTGCAATTTATATTGTATTTTAAGGAGGGTATAATAAGTAGTTTGGTAAAAAAATTTTTTGGGGGTTTAGTGGATGTTTTTAGATATAGGAGTGTTTTACCTATGAGATCAGTAATTTCTTTTTTTACTTTTATTGTTTTGTTAATTTGTTGTTTTGGTGGTTATTTTACTTATTCTTTTACGCCATGCGGGATGGTGGAATTTACTTTTGTTTATGCAATGGTGGCATGAATAAGAACTTTATTAACATTTATTTCGAGAGAAAAATTTTCTGTGTATATGAGAAAAGGTGGGGATACATATTTAAAAACTTTTAGTATGTTGTTGGTTGAGATTGTAAGTGAGTTTTCTCGTCCGTTAGCTTTGACTGTTCGTTTAACGGTTAATATTATAGTTGGGCATTTAATTAGAATGATACTATACACAGGGATTGAGAATTTTTTAGGTGAAAAATATGTGTGAGTAGGAATTCTAGCCATTATAATAGAGTGTTTTGTGTTTTTTATTCAAAGATATATTTTTTCTCGTTTAATTTATTTATATTTAAATGAGTAAGTTAGAGTTAAAGAGATGTTAACTTAAGTTATAAAGTGTCAAATTTTTAATTTGAAAATGTGTTTGCACATCTTAAAATAGGTTATAAGGAAGAGAATAGTTAAGGTGAGTTAATATAGCATAAGAAGTGCATTTGTTTTAAGCGCAAAAGATATAAGTTAACTAATGAGTTTAATACAAGTCTTCTAAATTTGTTGTAGGTTTACCTGCTCATTTTTGTATATTTTTATAATAATTTTTGTTATGTTTTTGAGATTATTGTGTGTAACTACAAATAATATTTTGGTTTGGTGAAGGGTATTTTTATTAATAACATTGGTTTTTGTAATGTTAAATAAAAAAACTAATAGTTTTAGTAGTTTGTTTAATTATTTTGTAATACAAGAAAGATTGGGGTTATTGTTTTTAATGTTTTCTTTTGGTTACTTTCAATTGTTAATGGTTATATTTAAGATTGGGATAGCTCCATTTCATTTTTGGATTTTTAGAGTTACTAATGGAGTAGTGGGATTTAATTTAATGTGGTTTTTAACATTTCAGAAATTGCCTTTTTTGTTAATTTTTTTGCAGATAATAGTAGCTAAACTGGTTTTTTTATTAATATTGGGGTTGTTTTTTTGTTTGTTTCAAATACTATTAACTAAAACATATAAAAATTTATTAATTTTGTCATCAACTGAGTCTTTTAATTGGATTACTCTAGGATTTTTGTTGTCATTCTTTAATGTTTTGTTTATTTTTGTTTATTATTTTATTTTAATAATAGTTATTATTCCAAAATTTGAAGTTGTTAATATAACAAGTTTAATCAGATGGGAAACAATATTGGTATTTATAAATTTGCCCTTTAGAGTAAATTTTTTTGTTAAAATTTTTTCTTTAAGGGAAATTTTAAAAGTTCAAGGGTTTGGTGTTTTAATGCTATTATTTATAATGTTTTTTTCAGCTTTATCGTTAAGTTTTTGGTTAGTAAATTTAAGTACTAAATTTTATAAAATGTTTAAGTATAATAAAAATATTTTTATGTTTATAGTACCATTAACTGTAATAATTTTAATTTAGTAATTTCATTAGTAAAAGTTTATTATGTTATCTTGATAAGGTAAGGTTCTTAGGATGAAATAGTATTAAAATGTTAAATAGATTTACCTATGTTTGATTACGGTTCAAAAAGAAATTACATTTTTAGTTAATAATTGTAATTTAGTTTAGAAAGAATATTTATTTTTGGTGTAAAAGGGTTTAATTACAAGGTATTTCATTAGTTTAATTTTAAAAATATGACTCTGAAGAGGTTAAGATTTATGAGATAATTAAAAATAAAAATAATATAATAAATTTTGCTACATCTATGTTGGTTACATTACCAACAAGAAAAACTTTAACGGTTAATTGAAATTATGGGAGGATGTTAGGCATGGTTTTAATATTTCAGATTTTGACTGGTACGTTTTTGGCTTTTTATTATACGGCGGATGGTAGTGCTGCATTTGGAGCTGTCCAGTATATTATATATGAGGTCAATTATGGTTGAATTTTTCGTCTTTTTCATTCAAATGGGGCTAGATTGTTTTTTATTTTTTTATATTTACATATTTTTAAAGCTTTATTTATAATAAGATATCGAATAAAAAAAGTTTGGGCGTCTGGTTTAGTAATTTATTTGTTGGTAATAATAGAAGCTTTTATGGGTTATGTGTTGGTGTGAGCTCAGATAAGTTTTTGGGCTGCGGTGGTAATTACCAGGTTATTAAGGGTAATTCCTATTTGAGGTCCGTCAATTGTAATATGAATTTGAAGTGGTTTTGGTGTTACAAGAGCTACTTTAAAATTTTTTTTCGTAATTCATTTTTTATTACCCTGAGGGTTGTTGGTGTTAATTATATTACATTTGATTTTTTTACATAGGAGGGGGAGAACATCCACTCTTTATTGTCATGGGGATTATGATAAAATTAGTTTTGGTCCTGAATTTTGAATTAAGGATGCTTATAATATGTTTTTTTGATTAGTTTTTGTAATTTTTACATTATTATATCCTTATAGCCTGGGCGACCCAGAAATGTTTATTGAGGCGGATCCTATAATGAGTCCAGTACATATTGTACCTGAGTGATATTTTTTATTTGCTTATGCAATTTTACGTGCCATTCCAAATAAAGTGTTGGGTGTAATTGCTTTATTAATAAGTATTATAATTTTTTTTTTATTTATTTTTATTAATAATTATACTTCATGTTTAAGAAAATTAAATAAATTTTTAGTTAGTAGATTTATTATTTCAGCTGTATTTTTAAGGTGGTTGGGGCAGTGTTTGGTTGAAGAACCTTATACAACGTTAAGGCCAATTTTTTCTGTAATTTATTTTGTGTTAATTTTATTAATTATAATGATATATTATTTTAGTAAAAAATTATTTATTTAACATAAATAGTATATAAAATATATTAGATTTAGATTCTAAAGAATAGAGTTATGTTATTTATCATAATTTTCATATTTTAAGATTGTCGAGTTACGCTTATTATATATTTTTTGCATCACTGGGTATAACTAGTTCATTGGTAATTTTTTTTAAATATGGGTTAGTAGTACCTTTTATTTTTAGTTTGTTTACAGTATTATTAATTTCTTTTGCTTGGGGTAAAGATATTTCTATAGAGGGTTTAAGTGGTTATCATAACTTTTTTGTTATAGATGGTTTTAAATTTGGGGTGGTATTATTTATTTTTAGAGAGTTTATATTTTTTTTTAGAATTTTTTGGGTTTTTTTTGATGCTGCCTTAGTGCCGGCACACGAAGTGGGGGAAAGTTGATCACCCATGGGGATACATTTAGTTAATCCTTTTGGGGTGCCTTTGTTAAATACAATTATTTTGTTAAGGAGGGGGGTTTCAGTTACATGAGCCCATCACAGTTTACTTAGTAATAAAAGGTGTACAAATAGTATGGTTTTGACTTGTATTTTAGCTATTTATTTTACAAGAATTCAGTTAATAGAGTATAGAGAAGCTAGATTTTCTATGTCAGATGGTATTTTTGGTAGTATTTTTTATTTATCTACAGGATTTCATGGTATCCATGTGTTATGTGGGGGGTTGTTTTTGGGTTTTAATTTATTACGTTTATTAAAATCACATTTTAATTATAATCACCATTTGGGTATAGAGTTCGCCATTTTGTATTGACATTTTGTAGATGTGGTTTGATTATTTTTATTTGTTTTTGTTTATTGATGATCATATTGCTATATTAGTTTATTTATAAGAATATGTAACTTGTAATTACAAGGAATTAATTTAGCTTTGGTAGAGTTTTTACTTTTAAGTTTTTTGTTTTTTTTTAAACCTATGTTATTTTTTTTATTTATTCTAGTTTTTAGTTTTTTATTATTTAAGAATATTTCATGAAGGGGTGTTTTTTTTGTAGTAGATTCAAATGTTTTTGTTTTGTTAATTTTTATAATAATTTTTATTTATGGTATTGTTTTAATTAGTGAAAAGAATTTTAATTTGGTTATTTTAAGTAGAATTTTAATTATAATTTGTTTATTTTTTTTTGTGTCAAGAAATATGTTAATATTGTATATGTATTTTGAATTATCAATATTTCCAATTTTAGTAATAATTTTAGGATTTGGGGCTCAAATTGAAAAAATTAATTCTAGTTATTATTTATTATTTTATGCTGCTGTTTGTTCATTTCCATTTTTATTTATTTATTATAAAAGAATATTTATATTTACTACTTGTTATTTTGATTTTAATATTTCATGAGAATTGTTTTTTATTTTAAGGTTGAGGTTTATAATAAAGTTTCCTGTATATTTTTTGCACTTGTGGTTACCCAAAGCCCACGTAGAAGCTCCTACAACGGCCAGAATGCTGTTGGCTGGATTATTATTAAAATTGGGTACAGCAGGTTATTTGCGAATTTTAGGTTCAATAAATTTTGTTTATAATAATTTTTGAGTAATTATTGCATTATTAGGGATAATCTTGGCATCCTTTAGATGTGTGTTTCAAAGTGATGCCAAATCATTGGCAGCGTATTCATCGGTTACACATATAAGATTTTTGTTGTTGACTATAATTTATATTATAATAAGAAGTAAAGTGGGGGGTTTGATAATAATATTAGCACACGGTTATACATCGACTTTGATGTTTTATTTAATTGGTGAGTATTATCATTCGACGTCAACCCGTATGGTTTATTTTTTAAATAGATTTTTTACTTCTAGTATTTTTTTTGGAATTGTTTTTTCGTTGGTTTTTTTATCTAATAGAGGGGTACCACCTTCATTATCTTTTTTGTCAGAGTTTATAATTATTGTTAATAGAATTGTTATTAGTAAAATATTTTTTTTTATAATTTTTATTTATTTTTTAATTTCTTTTTATTATTCATTGTTTTTAATTGTATGTTCCATAATGGGTAAAAATTTTATTAATATTAATAATTTTAATATTGGGGTGGCTGTATCTACTGTAGTTATAATATTTAATATTTTTTGGTTGTCTTTGTTTTTTTAATATAAAAATGGAAAATATAATGGGTTATATTTTGCCTTTTTGATTGTAATAAGAGATAAATTTTTATTGGAAGAAAAATTCTCTTAT